AATTTATCATAAAATATACTAAAAGAAAAGAAATAAAAAAAAAAATTCTTATATGGTCATACAAATTAATAACTGAATTAGAACAAGAATCAAAAGAATATTATGGAACCTTAGATCATGAAATTCGTTCAAGAAAAGGCAAAGGTGTAGTAATTTTTACTACTAAGAAAGAGAATATGGATCCTATTATTGATTCTAATAAAGATAGTAATCTAGATCCTCATAGAGATACTAATATATATGATCAAACAAACACAGAGACAGAAGAAGTGTCTTTAATACATTATTCAAAAAAATCCGACTTTCGACGAGGTATAATAAAAGGTTCTATGCGATCTCAAAGGCGTAAAATAGTAATTTTAGAATTAGTTCAAGCAAATGCACATTCTCCTCTTTTTTTGGACAGAATAAAAAAAAACCTTATTTTTTATTTTTTTGATATAATAAAACTAAATAGGTGGGTGGATAGAGAAGTTTTTAAGTCTCCAAAGAAGCAAAAAAAAATAAATGAAAAAAAAGCAAAGAAAAAACTAAGTGAAAGCGCACGAATAATGATAGCAGAAGCCTGGGATACTATTCCACTTGGACAAGGAATACGAGGTTGCATGTTACTAACTCAATCTTTTTTTAGAAAAAATATTATAGTACCTTCATTCATAATTGCTAAAAATATTGGACGTATACTCCTATTTCAACTTCCTGAATGGTCTGAGGATTTCCAGGAATGGAATAAAGAGTTGCATGTTAAATGTACTTATAATGGTGTTCCATTATCCGAAACAGAATTTCCAAAAAATTGGTTTACAGAAGGTATACAGATAAAAATTTTATTTCCTTTCTGGTTGCAACCTTGGAATAAATCGAAATCAAAATCCCATCATCAAAATATAATGAAAAATAAAAAAGAATCTTTTTCTTTTTTAACAGTTTGGGGAAAGGAAACCGAAATTCCTTTTGGTTCGCCCAGAAAACGACTTTCTTTTTTTAAACCTCTTTTTTCAGAATTTAAAAAACATTTTAAAAAGAAGTATTTTAGAGCTATAAAACTTTCAAACAAAACAAAAATTTGGGTTATAAAAAGTTTTATTTTGCTAACAAAAAAACTACAAGAATTTTTTAACGTTAGTCCAATTAGATTTTTTCAATTAAGAAAAAGTGAATCAAAAAAATTTAAGGCTTCCCAACTAAGTAATCAGATAATTAACGACTCATTTAGTAAAATTTCCCCTTCGATAAATTATTCATTAAAAAAAAAAAGAAACCTATTTATTAGTGTTCACAAAACAAATTATAAAAATAAATTTGAAAAATGTAAAATATTAAAAAGACGAAATGATCGAATCATTTGTAAATTATCTCCTTTTTTAAAATTGTTTATTGAAAGAATATACGCGAATATCATTTTATATAGCATTAATATTCCAAAAATTAATACAGAATTTTTAAAATTAAGAAAAAAAATTATTAAAATTAAAAAATATATTTACAATAATGAAAAAAAAAAAGAAGTAATAAAAAATAAAAATTTAATTACGTTTATTTCAAAGTCACTTGATTTTATTAGTAATAGAAAAAAAAATTCATATACTTGTTATGATTTATCCTACATATCACAAGCATATGTTTTTTTCAAATTAGCCCAAAATAACGTTCTTAATTTGGATAAATTAAGATCTCTTATTCACTATCAAGACATATTTATGAAACCCCAAATAAAGGATTCTTTTGAAAAGCGGGGGGTAGCTTATTCAAAATTAGGGGAAAATCAACTTCCAAATTCTGAAATGAAGCAATGGAAAAATTGGTTAAGGGGACATTATCAATACAATTTATCTCAGATAAACTGGTCTAAATTAATACCAGAAAAATGGCGAAATACAGTTCGTCAATGTCCTAACAAAGAAATTTTTAAAAAAGGGCATTTAAAAGACCAAAAATTGAATTTAAAAAAAAAAAAAGAAAATTTTAAAAAAGATTATAGATATGATAAAATATCATATAAATTTATTTATTATGATAAAAAAAAGTTTTATATATCTCTGTTTCGAGAAAATAAGAAACAAAATATTTTTTACACATCTAAAGAGATCCTTTTAAATATGCTTAGAAACATCCCTTTAACAAAAACAAATTATTTAAATAAAAATACTAATCTAGAAAATGTTTATATGGCAAAAGGGACTGTTAGAAAATATTTGAATTGTAAAATTATAAATTTTTATCTTAGACAAAGAGTCGACATGAAGCCCTGTATCATTATTGATACCAATAGGGATCAAAATATGCAAATTATGATTAAAAATTCGCAAAATATTTATAAAAAAAATCTTTCTTTTCTTAATCTTAAAATTCCAGCAAAAAATAAAAAAAATTCTACAAAAATTTTTTTTGATTGGATGGAACTTAATGAAAAAATGTTAAACCATCCTATATCAAATTTGGAATCTTGTTTCTTCTCCGAATTTTTATTACTATCTAATACATATAAAATGAAACCTTGGTGTATACCAAGTAAATTACTTTTTTTTAATTTGAATATAAAAAAAAAAAATAGTAGTAAAAAGATCAACGAAAAAGGAAATTTTTTTATAGCATTGAAAACAAATAAAAACGAAAACGAACCCACAAGTCAAGGAGAAGTTCTCTTACAACAAAAAGATATTGAAGAAAATTATGTAAAGTCAGACACGAAAAAGAAAAAACAATACAACACCAAGACAGAAACAGAACTCGATTTCTTCCTAAAACGCTATTTGCCTTTTCAATTGAGATATAGCGATACTTTAAATATAAATCAAAGAATGATCAATAATATCAAGGTATACTGTCTCCTGCTTAGACTCAGAGATCCAAGAAAACTTACTATATCCTCAATTAGAAAGAAAAATATTTCTTTGGATATAATATTTATTCGGCAGAATTTAACTCTTACTGAATTTATTAAAAAGGGAATATTAATAATCGAACCAATTCGTCTGTCGGGAAAACAAGATGGACAGTTTATTATGTATCAAACCATAAGCATTTCGTCGATTCATAAGAGTAAACATCAAACTAATAAAAAATATCAAGAACAAAGAAATATTTTAAAAAAAAAATTAGAAAGAGCTATTTCAACCCACCAAATAATAACAGAAAATCGAGATAAAAATTTTTTAAATTTTATTGTTCTTGAAAATATTTTCTCATTTAAACGTCGTAGAAAATTTAGAATTCTAATTTGTTTGAATTCTAAAAATAGAAATTATATAGCTAGAAAGATAGTAGTTTGGAACGAAAATAAGACAAAAAGTAGCACCAAAGTTTCTAATGAAAAAAAGCTTATTAATATAGAAAAAAATAAATTAATTAAATTAAAGCTTTTTCTTTGGCCTAATTATCGATTAGAAGATTTAGCTTGTATGAATCGTTATTGGTTTGATACAAATAATGGTAGTCGTTTCAGTATGTTAAGGGTATATCTGTATCCACGATTGAAATTTTTTAGATAATTTTCAAAAATTCCTATTTTTTCCTATCTAATTTCATATTTTATTTTTTTATATACCACGTTCCAATTAATGGCATTATTAT